TGTTTGTTATTTGTTAGTAGAGTTCCAACGAAAACCAAACCAATCGATTGAAAGGAATGCCAGAATTTTATATTTTTAAGATCAATAAAATAGGGTTTTGTCATTATAGAACATGGGATTCTATGGGAGCAATGATAAATAGGTATGAATAGAGCAAGAGACGGGGAAATAAAAAAATAGTAGAGAAAAGTTATACAAAGCTATATACAAGTCACCACTCCCTCCCTTATTTTGGGGGTATTTCCTTAATTGAATTTGATTTGATTAGAACGAAGTTCCTTAAAAGCCTCCGCCTTCTTTAAAATATCATGAACAGTTCCTGTAGGTTGAGCACCCTTTTCAAGAAAGTATAGAATAGCAGGAACATTTAAATAAGTTTGATTCTTTATCGGATCATAAAAACCCACTTTCCGAAGATCTCTTCCTTCTCTTCGGGATCGAACATCAATTGCAACGATTCGATAGACGGCTCATTGGGATAGATGTAGATGAACAATACCCCCCCCCTAGAAACGTATAGGAAGTTTTCTCCTCGTACGGCTCGAGAAAAAATGATTCGAAGTTCTATTGATGTATAGAATTATAGTATAGAATTATAATGGCAAATGGGTCCATAAAATCATCAAATCAATTAGACTAGAATTGAAGTCCTTTTTTTCTTCTTCCTTCCTGAAAAAGAAAAAAAAAATCATTTGTACTCATAACTCAAGTTGGATAACTCGCAAATAGCTCAAAGAAAAATCTTTAGACATTTATTTCATTTATTGAGCGGTCTTTAACCCCCTTTTTGTTTGTCTCGTTTAAAACCTATTTTGAGTCTTCATTCTGATCCAGTTATTGAGACAATTGAAATGGTGTTTCCTTGTTCTGGGGATCCTTTACCTTTCTTTTGAATCATTGGGTTTAGACATTACTTCGTCGATCCTTAATCCTTTCAAAATGGCAGCAACATACCCTTTTTTTTATTTCTTTCTATCAAAGAATCATACGAACAGTTGATTCCCACACGATACACTTTGGATCGAAAGATTTTTCTCAATTTCAATAAATTTTCCTTTTGAATTGGAAACTTGCTCGAATTGGATCCTTGCGATTTCTATATCAAAGATATATTGACGAAGTTGTTCCAATTTATTGATTGGCATTAACCCTAGATCCTTGCCCCCGAGAAATGAATCAATACTTTCTACTCGAGCTCCATCATGTACTATTTACATTACAACCCAATCAAAATTGAGGGGTTTTAGTGGAACAGAACAAACGATGTCGAGCCAAGAGCACTTCCATTCCTATATAAAATGGTGGATGTAATAATCCACAACGGATCGTGTCCTTCAAGTCGCACGTTGCTTTCTACCACATCGTTTCAAACGAAGTTTTACCATAACATTCCTCTAATTTGGAACCGGTATGGAAATGATTCAATTATGGAATCATGAATAGTCATTGGTTCAGCCGGTACATAGTAATCTATACTTTTCTTCTTCTATATAGATATAGATGGGTAGATATTTTTCTGAAGAAGTCCCAACAAGAATTCAATTTAGCTCGATATTTTATTGTATAAATGCAACATTTTCTGTAATCTTGGCATAAAGTAAAATGAATAAAATGGATGAATCACCAGATTTACAATTATTCATTAGAGCCAAACATGAAATACCTAAAAATGAGGTTCAAAGAAAATACATCGGTTACATATGTAACTTGATTGTTTGTTAATGAGATTTGGACAAACACAGATATTGAAATTAATACCGTCCGTTACTGATTAACTCCTATCTACTCCCCAAATTATAGGAGGATGATGAATCATAAATCAAAAAGGATCCTCTTTTACCGGATGCTAACTATCTTGTCTAGGTACAAAGCCAAACAAGTCCAGATTAAGTCCTTGCTCCTATTTTTGATTTTACCCTAACCCAGTCTTAAGAGACTTAATCCCATTGATTGAATTCAATTAGTATCAAGAACTCCCTCTTGTTTAGAATTCAAGAGATCCTTAGGAATCAGAGATTCACAGAGAATTAATAATGGGACGACCTCATTTAAGGGATAGAGAATAAGAGATAGGGAATATAGGGGTTTTTCTTTCGCATTACGATTCAAAATGTATCATTGAAAATTTTCAAATAAAAAGTCAACATGGGGCGTAAGGTTTTTCTAAGTAACTAACTTCCCTCAATATCAATGGGAAGGGAATGCGCATATGATGAAAAGCCCGCCCGACTTTTTTTTGAATTCAAACTTTTGTGATCTTTGTTCCCATCTTACCTGGATCACAAATAGATCCAGTTACATCCGCATGTCATTTAAACTCGATTCAGTTCAGTTTGTGAAAAAAAGATATGATTCAGAAAAGAATCATTAAAAATAAGAAACAAGAATCAAATTCTATCCAATATTAGACCTTTAAACAGAAAGTTTTTCAAAAACAGAATCTTTATTCTGATAGAATGGATACGCTCTGGGACGGAAGGATTCGAACCTCCGAATAGCG